GCTATATTGGATTTGAATCAGATTTCGGATCAATCTATATTGATTGACTGCCTCCATTATGTTGTTGCTAGCAAATACCGCTGTTTTTAGTTTGGGATCTTCCAAATCATTCCCGCAGTAGATCCGGACCGATTTTTTTCTGATCCTTCGAGAAAAAGATTCATTCTCCTCATAAAAAAGAGGAGGTAGAACCAATAAGGATTTCTTTTTCGATTCATCTCTGGAGTTGAATACCTCATTCAAGAATTTTTTTTGATCCAACCCGTAGGAATCAATAGAAAAGGCAAATCCCCTATGATACACCAGATCCGGCTCGGTTATTGATAGAGTGAATAGATCCGCCATTTCTGGGAATCTCTCTTCTGATTCAAAAAAATCGTGGCGTAACGCGTATCCCCCTTTGTTCCGGTCATGGAATAGATGAAAGAAATAAAAAAATGGATTTTTGTTCAAGAATGAAATCTTATTGGAACTGTCCATATCCGGTTCATCCTTTGGAACCAGATCCGGGATGTGATATGGTTCCGAAGGATGAATTGAGACGGTATTTTGTAAATACGTAATTATCTTGAATATATCAACCATTTCTTTATTTTCCGCTCGCCTGGAAGGGACAAAAGAAACATCTTGTTTTTTCTTCAACAATTTCTGATCTCTAGTGGACCTCTCAGTAGGATTCGAACCCAGATGAAGTTCTGACCATCTGTCAGAGAAAAAAGAACGAATTGATCTTGTAGGATTCCCAAGAAATTCTTCGATTTCTTCCGGAAGCAGATGATTATTCATCCGCTTCTCAGGTTCCGTGAATAGCCAGGACATGGAGGAAGATCCAAAAAGGCATTTCGGGAATCGATCTGATTCTATCTCTGTTCGTTCCATTTGAAGAAAGGAAGGATCCCAAAGAATCGATCTCTCTTTTAGTTGCTGAATCTCTGTTTGATCGATCAATGTGTGATATTCTGAATCCTCATTTCTAACGGAATCGAAATGATCTCTGGATTGATCAGAAGAAGATCCTTTCCATTGGCTAGAATCCGTTACTTGAACGAAAATAGATCTTGTGGAATCATATTGAATATTTGACAATACATTCCGTACCTTGCTAAAAAACCGATCCTTGTTTACCAACCACACATTGTCTAACCAAATCCAATTCTCTCTCGAGACGTTCCTCAAAAAATCCGATTCGTGCTGATTCTTCCCCCAACTAACCAAGAGATCTTGGCGGAATTGCCACATATGAAATTGAGCACAATTTTGCAAAGAAATACCCCACTTGTTTCTCGAGAAGAGATGGGAAACATGCTCAATATCATTGGATTGCATAGTTGCCCCAGCTCCTTGTTGTTTGAAGAAACTCTCCCCCTCAATTGGTCTTTTTTCACGAAAAGCAGACATGAGATAAGAAATCAAGTCTTTCCCTAAGATTTCGAATAGCTGTCCCGAATTCAAGTTGATTATGTTTCGTTTCTTCCTCGGAGAAAGACGATCAAACAATTCCCAATCATGGTCCTTGCGGATCGGATCATCCGTATAGGATAAAAAATGAAACTCCAGATATTTGCTATCTTTCTCTTTGAATGAGATCTCAATTCCAGCTACGGTTTCATTAGATATCTGACAACTAGAATCCCTCTTTTTTCCGATCCGGTTCCTCCACCACCGCGAACCCCGGTTAGATTCAGGCATGATACACTTTTTCTTTATTGGGAGAACCCAAGTACTCTCTTGCGGATCCATGAAACAACTCTCAGAAATCTTTTTCCCTTTTGGAAGATACAGGAGCGAAACAATCAACCTATTTCTATTGGAAGACCAAAAAGATTCTTCCAATGTCTCATTTCTGGGTCCAATGGAATTCATAGGTATAGGAAGAAGCCCCATCAAATAGAGATTTTTTCTTTCGACCATCTTTCGATTGTTAATACGAGATATAAGGACCACTACTACAAGCAGTACTACACCTTTGATCGTGAAATATCGATTGCTTGTTGCACCCTGTGAAAGTAGGATACTCCAAATTCGGGGGTCAAAGAGTTTCATAAAACGTTCTTGGTGGAAAAAAATGTGAGTGAAAGATCCCACTGAATAGAATTTTATCCATGAATCTAAGAAATAGTGAGAATTCTTGATCTCTCTCAATTCGAAGATCCAGGATTTTAATTGATGTCGTTTCATTGATTCCTCCTAAAGATTTCATTTCAATTGGAATTTGGTTATTCACGATGTACGATGATCTCTGTTAAGCATCCATGGCTGAATGGTTAAAGCGCCCAACTCATAATTGGCAAATTCGTAGGTTCAATTCCTGCTGGATGCACGCCAATGGGAACATTCAATAAGTCTATTGGAATTGGCTCTGTATCAATGGAATCTCATCATCCATACATAACGAATTGGTATGGTATATTCATACCATAACATATGAACAGTAAGAACTAGAATTCTTATCGATACTGGAACTCATAGGGAATAAAATGGATTTATGGATGGAATCAAA